ATTCGAAAAGAATGATCAAAATTAGAGCGTTGGGGTATTGTATTTCTTCAGGGAATCTAATGAGATTAGGAAAACAAGTATTTGTTTTTCGAATAAAATCCAAATCATTATCTTTTATGATATTTGACAAAATAGCCCCCGCCGCGAGCTAAGCCGTGAAAAAAGGTAGTTTTTTTCTTTCTATTTGAGATTTTTCATATATCAATCAATATATAAAATATTGATTGATATATAATATTGATTGGTTAATTGCAATATTGAGTTAGAGATATCTTTTTCGAGCCCTACTTTATCGAAATCGAAAATAAATTACAAGGATTACTGAGGCAAGTTTTCTATATTTATGATTTGATTATAGAATCAACCTTTTCTATTTTTATTTTTTATTTCTTATTATCTTATCTATTTATTATACATATACAATACAATTTCTTCTAACACTTTTTTATACAATACTTTCTTTTATAGATATTAAAAAATCGAAAAAATAGACTTGAATATATAGTCTAGAATATAGACTAGAATATGATAGTATATTTTATGATAATATAGAATAGGGTATAAAAGTAATGGAACAAAACGAAACAAAAGGAATAAAGTAATAAAAAAAGATAAAAAAAGGGCATAGAAAAGGACTTTATTTTTCAAGCCAAGCCCCATTAATGTAATGTAACATGGTAATTCTCTTTTTTTCGATTGGGAGAGATGGCTGAGTGGACTAAAGCGTCGGATTGCTAATCCGTTGTATGAGTTTTTCGTACCGAGGGTTCGAATCCCTCTCTTTCCGGTTCTGTTAATAACTTTTAATAACTTTATCTATTTTTATCTTTAATTTAAATAGAATTCTTTAAGAAATTTGAAAGATAAAAATAGATAAAATGTTAAGAACATTAAAAAATAAAGCAAGGAATTTTGGTTTTATTTTATTCTTCACGTCCAGGATTACGTCCTGGATCATTAGATAAAAATCCGAAGATGAAGAGAGAAACAAAGAATATTACTACTGTGTAAACAAAGAATTTAAGAGTAAGCATTAGATAATCTCCAAGATCTTTTTTTGGTTTTCAAAAAAAAAAGAAACTAGATTCCCTTTTTTTATATCTTTTTTATATCACATATTCGATTTTCACACCAAGAAACGAAGCGGTTTCTAGAAATTTACAATTTATAGAAATATAGAAATAGAATAAATTTTTCTAAATTTATTTGTAATAAGAATCAAGTCTTTCATTCCCAAAAATTTGCTTTCATACTTCTTTCATACCTACAATTAGATATATTGTGGAGACCCCAATGAATGGGGTCTCTTTCGATCGAATGGAAAATTAATCAGAATGAGGAAATGGGGTAATCCAGATTTTTCGCATCTATACAAAAATTTCAATGTTTGAATTCAGGATTTTTATTAGAATTTAGAAGACTTATCTGATCTTATAAATTGTTAGAATTTTTTCTCGAATAAATCATGAATTCTTATAGGACAGTATTCCAAATCTTATCGAAAACTTACAGCAGCTTGCCAAACAAAAGCTAATAAAAAAAAGAACAGGGGGATTACTGGCATAACATCTACTATTGGATTCAAAAAAGCGTATGCTTCCGGCAATTTTGTAAACAAAAAACTGCTTGAATAAAGGGCCGAATTAAGACAGATACAAATTAAACTAAAAATATTAAGCATAACAAACATCTTTTTCCTAAAGATAATTGTATTTTGACTTTTGACTGAGTTATTGATATCCCATTGATATAAAATGGATATTTAAAGTAAGGTAGACTAAAAACTTTAAACTCATCCACCCAATCAAAAATCCTTCAATTCTCAATTAAAAAAAGAAAAGAATAGAAGAAATCCTATTTTCATACAATATCTTAATTGAATTCTTTATTATGATCAAGATGATCAAGACATTTTGTTTAACTCGCGTTTAACATATTATTAATACTAATATTAATTACTAATATTAATACTCGATTTAATTAGTGTTAAATCGAATATAGAAACCGAAATGGGGCGTCGCCAAGTGGTAAGGCAACGGGTTTTGGTCCCGGTATTCGAAGGTTCGAATCCTTCCGTCCCAAAGCATATTGCTTATATAAAGCATATTGCTTATATATATATATATTATATATATATTATATATATATTTTTTTTATAATAATAATATAAAATTTAGAATAATAATATAAAAAAATAGAAATAAATAAATAGAAATAAAGATAAAAATTTGCTTGTCTTTTTAAACAACCTTTTGTTGAGGATTTAACAGTATAATAAGTGAAATTCTTCTTGATTTTCTTTTTTAATCTTATTGATAGAAAGACTAACATTCAGATGGAATCAAGTAATTAAATGAAGTAATTTAGCCTAAAAATTGGAAAATTTGACATTATCTTCAATGGGTTGTTTTTCATTGTTTGGGCTTTCTTAGTCTTCGTATATTGAGATTGAATATCGAATAATCCTGATAAATTTTTATCGAATTCTTTCTGAATTTTCTTTTTCTACTTACGGTTTTTTATTTGTATCTATGTAGATATTCTCTATGTAGTGCCAATCCAAGTCCTGAGTTTTTATTATAAGTTTTTTTTTATTTTCTATTCTACTTATATTCTATATAGTGTTCTACATAGTGTTTTTTTTATTATATTCTATTATGCATTTAATTTGGATTCTATTATGTGGATTCTATTATGCATTAAATTTTGATTCTTTATTAGTCTATAATTATTCTAATTGATAGATAGTTAAAATAAAATGGAATTAATTTGAGTTAATTCTTTTGTTTTATTCATTCTTTTCTTAACACATTTACATTCATATTGACAACAATGTACCAGATAGGTATAATCCAATCTGGGTAATTGGATCTTATTTGTGGATCCATTTTTCCCTAAATAAAAAAAAATAGAAAAAAAAGAAACCTTAAGCAATGTGTTAAGCAATGAATAGCATAAGAAATAAGAAATTTTCTATCAATTTGGACTTTACCTATATTTTCTATTTTTATTTGAGAGCTTTTTCTATTCTTTTTTTATATTATACTTTTTTTTATATTTATATAATTTATATATTTATATAATATAATCCCTTTTTTTTTTCTTTTGTTCAAGATTGATTACAATTTATTTTGTGTTCATTTCTTACGAGTTTTCTTTTTTGATTGTGTCGTACCATTCAATCGTTTTATTTATTTTGATTTTGATTCTATCTCCATAATCTAATTATTTTTGTTGGGTTGCTAACTCAATGGTAGAGTACTCGGCTTTTAAGTGCGACTAACAGCTTTTACGCATTTGTATGAAGAAAGGGTTCGTCCATACCATCGGTATGGTTTGTAAGACTATGACTGATCCTAAAAGGAATGAGTGGAAAAAATAGCATGTCGTATTAATGAGGAATTCTGAGAATATTTTATTCTTACCAGACCGATTCCAAACCCTGTTTGAATTTTTTGTGTAGAACATAACAAAATGAATCAAAGGTGGGTCGAGTTAAAGTTAATATTAATAAATAAATGGATAGAGCTCCACAGCTCCAATTAGAAATAAATTCGAAATTTTAGGGGAACAAAAAAGAAGAAAGGAGCTCTCATTCTTACTTTGAATGATTTTCGAATTAAATTCTTAATTCGATGTTAAAAATCAATTAGTGCCTGATGCGGAAAACCCCAATGCATTTTCAATTTTTTGAATGAGTCCTAACTATTAGCCATTTTACGCCAGGAGGGTGGCTGAATGTGTAGAAGAAAGAGTATATTGATAATCAATAATTTTCCAAAATCAAAAGAGCGATTGGTTTGAAAAAGTAAAGGATTTCTAATCATTTAGATGGATAAAAAGAAAGGATAGAGAGTCCGTTGATGCTTTTACTTACCTATTTATGAGGTATCTATTATACCATTTTGTTTTTATGATATCGCACTATGTATCATTTAATAACCCAAGAAATCACCTATCTTTGCTTCAATCAAATCGAATTGAAAATGAAAATAGAGAAATATCAAAGATATTTCGAACTAGATAGATCTCAAAAAAATGACTTTCTATACCCACTTATGTTTCGGGAGTATATTTATACTCTTGTTCATGATCGTGGTTTCAATAGATCGATTTTATTCGAAAATACGGCTTATCATAATAAATTTAGTTTACTAATTGTAAAACGTTTAATTGCTGGAATATATCAAAAGAATCTCTTTATTTTTTCTTTTAATGATTCGAACCAAAATCGATTTTTTAGGTACAACAAGAAATTGTATTCTAAAATGATATCAGAAAGCTTTTCAGTCATTGTGGAAATTCCATTTTCCCTACAATTAGTATCTTCTTTAGAAAAGTTAAAAATAGTAAAATCTCATAATTTACGATCAATTCATTCAATATTTTCTTTTTTCGAGGGCAAATTGTCGCATTTAAATTATGTGTTAGATGTACTAATACCTTATCCCATCCATCTAGAAAAATTGGTTCAAACTATTCGTTACTGGGCGAAAGACCCTTCCTATTTCCATTTATTACGACTCTTTCTTCACGAGTATGGGAATTGGGACCCCTTTATTATTTCAAAGAAATTGAGTTCCATTTTTGCGAAAAGTAATCCAAGATTTCTCTTATTCCTATATAATTCTTATGTATATGAATACGAATCCATCTTCTTTTTTCTTCGAAAACAATCCTCTCATTTACGATCAACATTTTATCGGGTCTTTCTTGAGCGAATATTTTTCTATGGAAAAATAGAATATTTTGCAGAAGTCATTGCTAATGATTTTGGGGCCACCCTATCCTTGTTCAAGGATTTTTTCACACATTATATTAGATATCAAGGCAAATCCATTCTGGCTTCAAAGAATCCCCTTCTGCTGATGAGAAAATGGAAATATTATCTTGTTATTTTCTGTCAATGTCATTTTGATGTATGGGTTCCGCCGGAAAAGATCCATATAAACTCATTATCCAAACATTCTCTTAACTTTTTGGGCTATCTTTCAAGTGTA